ATCTGCTTCGATTTCCACTTTCCGTAATCTAACCCGAGCTCTTTCGAGCTGTTCAATGGCTCCTCTACGTAATTCTTCTGAATTTCGAATAGTACTCAAGATCCTCTGTTTTCGCTTATCTAATAAATCATTTAATGAAAGTAGATTATCTTTCCATTCATTTCACAACTATCATATCTCTTCCCGAACCAAACATGAATCTTTCGATTCATTTGGCTCTCACGCTCAATTGTTTCTTTTATCTTTTCTTTGATTGATGGGCATTCCCATATCTTTGAATGGAATGAGCCTATCCTCTATTTTCTGTTCGTATTCAAAGATATCGATAACATCAGAATCTTAGGAGGACTCTTCAGACCAGACAAAAAATAAAAAATTGTCAGCAAAGTTGTTTCTTTATTTGTTCTTTATTTACAACTTATTTACAAAAATAAAAAAAAGATTTTAAAGAAAAAAGAATTTTATTAGAATAGAAATAGAATTGAATATAATTATGAACTTCATTCTCATTATTATTAGAATGAGATTTCGATTTTTTTCATCCAAAAAATTCTCTTTTTTCTAAAAATACAATACATAGGTCGTCGATTCGGCAGTGGATAAAAAAGGGGGGAAGATACCCATCTTTCTAGTTAATGGTTCAAATAATTTTATCCATATGAGTGTTCTACATCGAATAAATTCCCAATTAATCCGTTTTTCTTTTTATCATTTTTCACCCTTTTTGGTACTCACGTAGCGGTAGAAAGAGTACCATGCTATGCTGTGCCTGGACTTCAAACAATTTATCTTTAACCATGTAAAAGACCTCAACATTATTGGTTGATAGAGAAGAGAATCAAAGTTCATTTACCAATTAGTCACGAAATGCTATGGTTCTTACATATGATTTCTGAATGAAATCCAATTCAGAAGTAATTCGTCGAGATTGTGCACGCTTTGTTCCTAGTTCTGCTATAAAAAAGAATACATAAATAGAAAGAAAGTGCAGCTGGTGAAATCCAACCTATTCTTGAAATAAACAACTCGCACACACTCCCTTTCCAAAAAAAATCAATACACCCAGCACTACGCTTAGATTTATTGGATTTGTTGCTAAAATATCGGTATTAAACTCGAAACTCCCAGCGGATGACCAGTGCCCCACGGAAACAAAAGAATCGGTTAGATTTTTCATATGCTCTCCCCTTATAGATAGGACTAACAAAGAACAGAGTTCTTTTTGTATAACTCCGCTTATTATTATTAATGGAATTTGAGAATTCTCAAATTTATTAGTTATGGTTACATTTTTATTCTACGATGAAATGAAACATTAAACAAAAGGATTTGCAAATAAAAGAGCTAATGCCACGACCAGTCCATAAATTGTTAAAGCTTCCATAAAAGCCAGACTAAGCAATAAAGTACCTCGTATTTTACCCTCTGCTTCTGGTTGTCTCGCAATACCTTCTACAGCTTGGCCCGCAGCAGTACCTTGACCAACCCCAGGTCCGATAGAAGCAAGCCCTACAGCCAATCCAGCAGCAATAACGGAAGCAGCAGAAATAAGTGGATTCATGGTAAGTTCCTCGCACCAAAAAAAGAAATGGTTAATGATACAACCAACCAATGAATTATTACTTAATCTACTTCTTTTTCTACTTCTACTTTTACTATTTACTTTACTACACTTATTTTTTATTTTTTGATCTTTATCACTAAAATCTATTGGGTCGAAGTAGCTAAAAACTCCAAATGGAATTCATAATATTACTGAATTGTCAGAACTACTTCGATATACCATTTTTACTTTCTACCTTATTTAAATAGATTAAATAGATATGTATACGGTTTTAGTGATTGCGTTTCCTTGTTTATAAAATATTCTATTCTTTCTCTTTCATTCAATTCACAATCACAGACAAAATAGAAAAAGGGCTGATATGGGAATCCATCTAAATGCAATGGGCTAGAAAAAAAGAGATAGGGATAATTACTATTTAATTAGTAATTAACATATACTTTTATTATTCCATAACGTAAATCACCTGCACTTTTTATTCTATGAAATCGTATTCTGGAACCATTCTTCGAAACATACACAAAGATTGATACTCATAGGCATTACATATATGTAGTAGGATCCCCAACCCTTCTTTCTCTTCCAAATTCTGCAATATCATCTATCTTTCTTCATATATACATACATGTAGCTATTTGCATTTTCTTATCCAACCCAGTGGATTATATTGAACCCCCGCCCGCATTGCTTGAATTGGAATAAGCTTCAAAAAAGACTATAAAGTTAGTCAATGATGACCCTCCATGGATTCACCTATATAAGCCGCAGCCAAAGTTGCAAAAATAAGAGCTTGAATACCACTTGTAAATAATCCAAGAAACATGACAGGTATAGGAACTACTGAAGGCACTAAAGAAACAAGAACAACAACCACTAATTCATCAGCCAATATATTCCCGAAAAGTCGAAAACTAAGAGATAAAGGTTTTGTGAAATCTTCTAGAATATTAATTGGTAAAAGTATTGGAGTTGGTTGAATGTATTTCCCAAAATATCCCAATCCTTTTTTGCTAAGACCCGCATAGAAATATGCCACTGACGTGGGTAAAGCTAAAGCAACAGTAGTATTTATATCATTCGTGGGCGCAGCTAACTCCCCATGAGGTAACTTTATTATTTTCCAAGGTAAAAGAGCACCTGACCAGTTAGAAACAAAAATAAATAGGAACATCGTTCCTATAAAAGGAACCCAAGGACCATACTCCTCTCCAATCTGAGTTTTGCTCAAGTCTTGAATAAATTCAAGGACATATTCGAAGAAATTCTGACCGTCGGTCGGAATGGTTTGTGGATTCCGAACAGCTAGGATGACTGAACCTAATAAGATAGCAATTACAACCCAAGAAGTGATAAGTACTTGGGCATGAATTTGTAAACCTCCTATTTGCCAATAGAAATGTTGACCTACTTCTAAACCTGATATATCGTATAACCCTTTTAGTGTTTTAATGGAACATGGTATAACATTCATATTGTCCTCTAACAGAAATTGAACTTCAAAAAAGTAATTATTTTGATTCAACCATCTCTTTCTCAATTCATCTATGTTCATTCATGAATTTAAGTTATGAATCGTATATTTCGGATATCGAGAAATCACATAAAAAAAATACCAATCATTTTCTATTTTAAATATTATTCAATGTTCAAAACATAGTTCAAACTCCAAAAGATGCAAACCAAAATAGTAAAAATCAAAGAGAGTTTACCAAAAACAAACTAATCTTCTTCTTTCTTCTTCTTAATGATAAGATGAATGAGAAGATAATCAACCATTTTTTATATAACTAGAACGGCCCTCACAAATTGCAGATACTAATTTGGTAAGAATCAATCGAATCGAAGCTATAGCATCATCGTTGGCCGGAATAGAAATATCTGCAAGATCTGGGTCACAATTTGTATCGATTAAACAAATCGTCGGAATACCCAAAATGACACATTCTCGAAGAACCGTATATTCTTCTTGCTGATCAACGATAATTACAATATCGGGCAATCCCGTCATATATTTGATCCCACCCAGATATGTTTGCAAGGTAGATAACTTTCTCTTCAACATTGCTGCATCTCCTTTGGGGAGACGATTTAATTTCCCCATCTTTTGTTCTGCTCTTAAGTCCCTGAACTTCTGAAGTCTTGTTTCTGTAGTAGACCAATTCGTTAACATACCACCAAGCCATTTTTTATTAACATAATGACATCGAGCCCTTATTGCTGCTGATGCTACTAAATCCGCTGCTTTCTTTTTGGTGCCAACGATTAAGAATTTTTTTCCCCTACTTGCTGCATCAAAAACTAAATCGCAGGCTTCTGATAAAAAACGAGCAGTTATAGTAAGATTTATAATATGAATACCTTTACGCTTTGCAGAGATGTAAGGAGCCATTCTAGGATTCCATTTATTAGTACCATGACCAAAATGAACTCCTGCTTCCATCATTTCTTCCAAATTGATGTTCCAATATCGTCTTCCCATTTTCCCACACTTTCTATTTTTTTTTTTTTTTCAAAGAGATTTAGTACCCTGTGAAATAAATAATTGTTCCGACGGAACCTTCTACCAGGATTGACCGTTGATCTACGACCCAAACCATTTCATTCTTTATTTTTTATTTCATTGATTACGAAATCCATAATCGGACCAGAGAGTTAAAGTAAAAAGAATGAACCTCTTGTTAGGAATTAGTAAATTACATTACGTAAATGATTGGTCTGATGTTTCATGGAAAGTGTTTGGGGCACAAGAAAAAAAGGAATCTCTATGGTGTAACAAAATATCTCTCATTTCCAACTCGAATAGATTCTTCCTTTTGATTTTCAAATGAATGTTTTTGTCTTGCTTTGAACGATGTACTAATTTTTTGAATCCGGTACCAACCGGTATAATCCCCCCCAGAACAACGTTCTCTTTCAGGCCTTTCAACCAATCAATACGACCTCGTAGAGCAGCTTTTGCTAAAACTCGAGCAGTTTCTTGAAAACTCGCTTCGGATATGAAACTTTGAGTATTCAGAGATGACTTCGTTATTCCCAATAAGATTGCCCGATAACAGATCGCTTCGTCCAAAACACGCCCTGCTCGCTCTGCTCGCAACAATCCAATAAATTCCCCAGGTAAAAAAACATTAGACATTCCATCTTCTGAAACCAAAACTCTTGATGTTACTTGACGTACAATAATCTCTATATGTCTATTATGGATCTGTACCCCCTGGGATCGATAAACCTTTTGGATCTTATTAACCAAAGAGATACGACTTTGGGCTATGGTGAGTTCAGCTCCAATCAAGAATCCCCAGGGGACCCCAAGAATCCTTCGGATACGTTCGTCCCAACCTTCAACTCTTCTTTCGAGGTTCATCGATATTGAATCAATTGAACGAACTTCTAAGATTTGTTCCACTTTTGGAAGACCTTGCGTTATGTCACCAGATCTCGATTTTTCATATATAAATGTAATTAATGTATCTCCTTCATAAAAGGTTTCCCCATAATGGCCATGGACAGTTGCTCCTGGAGTGACCAAATAGGGCTTAGCTGATCTTATAACTAAAGAGTCAACATGAACAATGAAAATTTGACCAGATTTTTTTATGCGTGATCCGTATTTCAATAGACATACATTTTCACAAAGGAATTGTCCAAGGCTAATTATTGTCCATGCCTCTTCACAAGAATCGTGATGGAGAAAACACCAATTCAAATGGAATGAATTCCAAATGATGTTACTGCATGGATCGGGATTAGAAATCCTACTATTTTCATCTAGGAAACAGTATTGAAATGGAAGTACTTGAAGCACTTGGAAAGTCTGTTGAAATTTTTCAAGTAAAAAATATTTCTTTAAAAAGACTTGATTATAAGTTCTTAAATAGTAAGATGAACAAAAATTGACTATTTTAGGCACAATAGTACCTAAAGGACCCAACAAATCCCTAATTGGAATCATGGGATCCGATTCTTTTGTCGCATTATTATATCTTGAAGTATTGAAGGGGCCAATTCGAGAACAATTGGATGATGACAAAATTATGAAAGATTGGCATTCCTTATTTCGATTCAACAACGTACCAAGAGTTCCCTGATGTTGGGGAAATAATTGAATATTCGCCTTGGAATCAAAAGGATTTATATGGGTATGATCTAATTCATTCTTGGAAATCAATCCTGAAACTGCCGTATCATACCTTTTTTCGGTATACGAAAGAGTGGATTTTACTAACTCAATTCGGATGAAATCACGAAGCAGATCATTTGCCCTTATTTCAACAAAAGAAGCATGAACCTCTTCTTCTATAGAACTCTTTTTTTCTTGGTCCCAAGTCAATACTAAACAAGCCCGAACTAATTGAATACTTGTGTGAGAAATTCCTCGAATTGACTTGCCATTTCCATAAAGTATATAATTGACAATTCGAAGTTGTATATTATCCTTTTCCTGCAAGAGATCCTGAGAGAAAAGTGTTGCTAAATTTATCCCATCAGCTATTTCATATGTGACTACGGGCCGAACCAAAACAAAATACTTTTTTTTGATAGGTGTAATCCGTTGGACATAGATCCAATTTTTCAATTTTTTTGATCCTTTAGAATTTTTTTTTTCCATTCCTGGTGGTATCAAAACGCCACTGTGCCTAGATATTTTATCCACCTCTCCAGAAAAATGAATATCTCCAGAAAAGATTTTCAGTTCCATACTTTTTTTTTTTCTCTCTACTCGGACTAATCCACCTACTCGACTTCTTGTATTTATATTTAAAGCAAGTCGTGTATCTACTCCAACGATACTATTGTTCCGGACCATTATGGGCGAAGATCCGGGTAAGATATGCACTTCCTCGGGAATGAAAAAAAATCGATCTACTTTCATTTGCATTTGGTATTTCGGACTAATTTCTTTTGCTCCTCGATACTCAATCAAATCCTCTTTTTTTACGATTGAATCTACTTCGACAATCCCATATTTAGTAATTCCCGAACTGCTTCTTCTGTATTGCGGATCATCAAAATAAGCAAGAATACTATTTCTACGTAAAATACCATTTCTAGGTATTTTAATCGAAATACCAAAACAGGGTATTAGTTTCTTTTCTTGTTCTTGATCATATTGTAAGGGAATCACGAATCTATTTCTTCGCTTTTTCGCCAAGGAATTCTCTTTACGAATAGAAGTAGAAGGCTCTATGAGATTCCAATAACCCTTGGATATGATTCGATAAGGTTTTGAATAGTCAAGAATTTCCCTATCTTTTTTATCAAAAGTATCCAACAATTTATGTCTTACTTGATCATTAGTCAGTGAAAGATCAAAGATATATCTTTCTTCGAGAGAAAAAGAATTAGCATTCATTTGATCTTGATCCTTGTGGAGTGAAAAAGACACTATATTGGATCTGCATAGACCTCCTGCTAATATCCATAAATGACTTGTTTTTGGTAATAGATGAACATTACTATATGGATATTCGGGCGCATGATAGCCATCAGTACTCCAGTGCATTTCTCCTTCTGACTCAGAATAAATATGTTTTTGAACCCTCTCTTTAAAATGAAAAGTGGACGTTCCGGCACGAATCTCGGCAATCACTTGTTCTGATTCTACATATTGATCATTTTGAACTAAAATCAAACTTTTTGTTGGAATATTCACATTATGTAGAATATCTCGACTTTCAATAGTTACATACAAGTCTATAAAACATAGAAAAGCAGGATGCCCATGACGGGTACGTGTGGGATGAACCAAATCCTCATCAAATTTTATTTTTCCATTAGAGGGAGCTCGTACATGTTCGGCAGTACCACCTGTGAATACTCCACCGGTATGAAAAGTTCTTAATGTTAGTTGAGTCCCCGGTTCCCCAATTGATTGACCCGCAATAATACCTACGGCTTCTCCCAACTCGACCAGGTCACCATGAGTAGGACTCCGG